ATCAAAAAATCCCATTCTATTATTATTATTAAGTACATTCTTCATCGAATTAGATCGACGATCTAGCACTGATGGAATTTCTATTCTGTTTACTGAATCACATGAAATTTTACTCAACTCCCTATTTGGAATGAAATGTATGAACGGAGGAATAAAGAGAATTTTCTACTGAAATTGGAAGTTGCAACAGATCCAAATGGAAAGGAATTGATAAAACAAGCCTACAAACAGAATTCTGTCACTTAGACTTATTAAGGCCATAGGGTTTTGTATAGAATAGCAAAACAAAAAAAAAATGATTCAAATTATACCATTATTATGATATTCCATATTCGAATTTGAAAAAAATCAAAGGATTCGGTATTTGGGAGATAAAGACAAAAAAACCAGATAGAATCCATTTTTTTAGCACTTAACCGACTTTATGTTAGGGATTTCGTTGTTCAGATTCGCAGAGAAGAGAGATATTTGTACCTTACTGATTTTTGAGTAGAATACGATTTGAAGTGTATAAGAAGGGTTGCATTTATTAAACACGTATGCAGATCGCTATAATATCCGACTTCTCTTTTATTGCCGGTTCTATTCGGGACAGCCCGGGTCGTGCTCTATCAAAAGAGAATTTCTATTCAATGCAAAAGTGAAGTAGGATAATTTTATGATAATTCCCTATCGACAACATATCTAAATAATAGATATCTGTGTAACAATTTATGTTCTGGGGTTTACATATACTCATCTGTTTTGTTATAATTGCAATTGAGAAGGATTTTTTGATTGAAAAAATCAATACTGATTAGTTCTGTCTCAATTTGTATTTTCTTATGTCATTAGGAAAACACAATTTGAGATTCAAATCCCAGAATCGTTCATGAATTCGAAGTAAGCAGTCAATAGTTAATGGTTCAAATTTGTCGGCTGAAAATACCCATTTGATTTCTCAATAGAAAAGCGAGAGAATGTTTTTAGCATTGTGTAGTTTCAGATACTATACAATCAATCGAAGGGATGGATCAAATGCAATCAAAAGGGGGTGTGTCTTTTAGGACAAGGATTAAGGAAAACAGGATTGCAAGTACAATAAAAATTCAGTAATCCGGGAAAATTTGCATCTATTTTGTATCATTTTGGCGGCATGGCCGAGTGGTAAGGCGGGGGACTGCAAATCCTTTTTCCCCAGTTCAAATCCGGGTGTCGCCTGATCAACAAAAAACTCGAAATCTCTTCTGTTTTGCTGATATAACTCGCAGAATTCTTCCCCGGTAGAAGCCGAGGAAACCGACTGGTGATACTTTGTTTGATTCTAAGCATGCGGTCTGAAGGTTTTCTAAAAGAAAAGATTGTGAATCCTCCATCTAGGATTCAAGGAAATATTCTAATCTACTGGTAGAGGGGTTATCAAGACTTCACGATTCCCTTAGTAATAGAAGGGAATCGTGAAGTCTTGAATCAAATTGTAGAGCCTGATAGGAAATTCAATTACTAGTTTTGGAAAGGGGCGGAAGTTGCTTTATATACGACGGACTCGCGCGAATCTCTGAGTGCTCAGGTATCCATATTAGATTGGATGAATAATTGACTTTTATAGAAAAAGGGTCAAAAAGAAAGAATTTCTTTTCGGCAACCCCTAGTCAAGCCCGCTCTTTCAGAGCGATAATCGGGAAAGGAGGGTACGGATTAGATCAAATGGGGAAATAGAGGTCTGTAATAGATAGTGATTTCTCTTTTTTAGTGATTTCCCCCTTCTGTTTTTACTTACGAAGCAAAACAAAAAAAGAATAGGGCTTATTATTCTTATTCCTACATGTTCCCATTCCCTTAGAATGTTACTACGTATTTTGCTTGTGTTTAATCTTTCCCGATTCGAAATCATAATCGATTTATTGGATTGGTTTCTCAATAGTGTTAGGTCAGAATCCCTTTTTGACTCTGCGCCATTGATTCCACTATTATTAGTGAAGAATAATGGAATAATTCCTTCGTATTTATAGAGATAGGGGACATAATTCACATGGATATAGTAAGTCTCGCTTGGGCTGCTTTAATGGTAGTCTTTACATTTTCCCTTTCACTCGTAGTGTGGGGAAGAAGTGGGCTCTAGAAGTACTACTAATTGAGTTGAGGAATCAAAGCGTATCAATTGTTTTATAGATCGTTCTGCAACGCGTTTTGAACTATTAAAAAGAATCTGCATTTCGAATCCCATTGGACTCCAATGGAGTAATCTAGGATATGAATCATACTCTTTCAATCAAAGAGATATTTCAGCGATTCCCGTGTTTGTATTTCGAAAAGAAAGGGATTCAGATGATTGGAAATTGATTCCAACCTAAAATTCTTCCGAAGTTTTCTATTTCAATCAATGGAATGGGCTCTTACTATCTTTATAGATGGATACTGAGGAAGACCGGACCTTTTTTTTTGATTTCTTTCCCTCTTTACTCTTCAAAGAAGAAGTCGTTTTGTTAAGTGTATACGCACCGCACTTTCTATGAGAAAT